TTATGTAGGAGAGATGGCCGAGTGGTTCAAGGCGTAGCATTGGAACTGCTATGTAGGCTTTTGTTTACCGAGGGTTCGAATCCCTCTCTTTCCGTACCTTCATCGAAATCATCAATGGTACTGACCACAATGTATCAAATCAAATAATGACGGATACCATTATTCCAACAGTTAGACCTTTCTTTGATATAGATTCTCTATTCCTAATTGCTGTGGTATAGAAAATACTAGAAAGAGTGGACAAGGGATTAAAATCTCGCTGCCGGTCTATTACTTCGACGAAAAGGGAGCAAAATAGCCCAAACCCCCCCTTTTTTTTTAGTTAGGTTTAAGTTTGACGGGAATAATATTCTACGACTAGCAATTCATTTATTTTCAAACCGACCCATTCAGTATCTATTATTTGATTGACTAATCCTTTATACTGTAACGGGTGAAGAGTCAAATATTTTGGCAATTCCTCATGAGGGGAGGAATCAAGATAATTTTGAATCAAAGCTCTGGATTTTTGGTCATCCTTCGCTGTAATAATATCTCGGGGTTTGCAGCGATAACTTGGTATATCTACTATACGACCATTAACTAAAACATGTCTATGGTTAACTAATTGGCGGGCTCCAGGAATAGTCGAAGCCATACCCAATCGAAAAAGGATGTTATCCAAACGCATTTCAAGTAATTGGAGTAAAACCTGACCAGTTGAACCTTTGGCTTTTCCGGCGATACGGACATATTTTAGTAATTGTCGTTCTGTAAGACCATAATGAAAACGCAATTTTTGCTTTTCTTCTAAACGAATACGATATTGAGATCTTTTACCGGAACGTGATTGGTTTCTAAGATCACTTCCGGCTCTAGGCCTTTTACTAGTTAGTCCCGGTAAAGCCCCCAGACGGCGTATTTTTTTGAAACGAGGCCCTCGGTAACGCGACATAAAGACTCCTTATTTTATTGAAATTTCATTTTACAGAATAAACCTAAATTAAAACTGAACTATAAATGAAGCGAAATCTACTGAAGTATTGTACTACAAAGAATAATGAGATAAGTTGTATCAATATCCGGACTCTTTTGTATTGTATATGTATATATAAAAAAAGTATCCTTTTCTTGATTTGTTCTGTAGAGATCTAACTCTGGAAATTTGGATTCATAGTTGGAGGTTCCTACAACATAATAGATCGGTGACCCTTGGAAAAGGGGAGGAAGCCCTTTCCATATTATTTTGAATATTCTTTTATTTGAAAGAGACATTATTAATTATGTAAAAAATCAAACAAATAGAGAGAAGCCAGCTATCGGAATCGAACCGATGACCATCGCATTACAAATGCGATGCTCTAACCTCTGAGCTAAGCGGGCTCACATAATCGAAATTGTACATACATAGGAATGCAATAAACTACTGGGATCTTAGCCATTCATTCTTAGCTATTCATAATGAATATAGAAACGAATACAAATCGAAAAGAATAAATGGATAGAATCTAATTTCAAATAAATCTTGAATATTTATAGAAGATAACGACTATAGCGATTATAGAATTTCGATTTATTTATCAATTATCTGTTGAGTATCTTAATCTATATTAGATTAGTAAGATTTTTTTATTTCAATTTTAAAAATCTTATTATTATCTTATCAAATTTCTCTAGTACTATTAGTTTAGATATTATAGCCTTACTTTATATATTTTCTATTTTTTACTACATATCAGATATATGTCTAAAGGTATTTATTATTCTGCTTACTAGATTAGAATTTTTTATCTATTTATATATATATTTGTATAAAAAAGTTGATATATATTTATAAACTTATTTATCTTTAGAAAAAAGTTTCTATAAATTATTATATAATATAAATTATTAATTATCTAGATAATTATCTAGATAAAATTCGAACTAATAAATAATTATTTATTATCTTATCAAATTATATAGAATGATTAATATGGATTTAGTGAGAATTCATTTCCATTTTTTGTTATAGATTATGGCGGATCTACCTTAAGAAAATAAACAAAGAATAAAAATGAAAGAGAAAGATACAATCCAGATCATAATGAGACAGTCCCCGGCTTTCAGCCATAAAGACGAAAGCGAATTTCATTCATAAAAGGGGAAGCTAAGACAAAAAAATCGACCGTTCGAGTATTCAAAATTGTATGGGAAAAGTGAGAGGAAAAGAAGAATATATATGTGGTATATATACAACTATATTGAATTATGGATACATAAATGATAGAATTATTTCTGATTGGACCAGATATAGGTCCCCCATAGAAATGACAGAAGATAGGCAAAAAATCAAATAGGAGGAAACGCTTTCGATATAGGAATCCGTATCTAATGAATTCAAGGGTTCCAGCAAAAAAATGAAAGAAAAGGGGAAAGAAATGACAATAAGATCCTAATATCAAAACAAAAAGGGGATATGGCGAAATTGGTAGACGCTACGGACTTAATTGGATTGAGCCTTAGTATGGAAACCTACTAA